TCGCCATGCATAAACTGAACCAACAATTGGGATAAGCACGAAAATTAAAGCTTCTATAAATACAGATACACCCAATACATCGAAACTCATTGCCCATGGATAAAGAAAGACCGTTTCAACATCAAAAACAACAAAAACTAGAGCAAACATATAATAACGGATTCGGAATTGTAACCAAGCATCCCCCATGGGTTCTATACCCGATTCATAACTAGAGAGCTTCTCTGGTCCTTCACTAATCGGGGCTAAAACTCCGGAAATTAGAAATGCCAAAATAGGAATAACACTTGATATTATTAGAAATGCCCAGAAGATATCATATTCGTGAAGCAGAAACATAGATGTACTCCTATGAATGTGGAATATACCGAATTAGTCGATTCGAATCGGAATTGTCAATTCATCCATAACTGCTTAGTCGAAACAAACATTTTGATCGAACCACATAGTTTCGTTTGTTTGCTGTGGGTCATGTCTCGTTTCAAGATTTATCCAACGTAATCTCACTTACTTCGATTCTATTTCGATATAGTGTAGACATATCATGCTCTTATACAAATAAAATTCTCTCAATTTCACTTTGCCTCGGATTCTCTATAAAAAGGGAATGAAAGAATATATTCAATTAAATAATATGAATTGAAATAATATTCATATTCATAAATAAAATGAATAAAAGAAAGATTCAATTAAATATTAAACATAAATGTTATGTTCAAATTGAAATATTCAATTAATATAATCAAAGAAGAGGTCTGGCTCATTTTTTCTCTTTTTTTTTGCTTAGTGATTTAGAATATAGTCAGTAGTCAGATGTAGTAGAATGTCTAGGGATTTCCATTTCGTTATGGTATATTCTACTCGGTTGGCGTTCGTGTATTCTTTTCATTAAGATCTGGATAGAGGATCATTGCTTCTATTGATTCGATACGGATACAGAAACAGAATGCATCGACCAATTCGATTCTCTCTCCTTGTCCCAGATTTATACTTAATTGATTTTATTCAATCCGTTGAATTCTGAGGAACCCTTATATATAAGTTCCTATACCCAAATTAGAGACTTTGGACCTGTACTACCCCGACCTTACCCCCCAGAAACAATCGAATTATTTAATTCGAGTTCGAAGTCTTGAAAGAGCATTCCATTTCGGACCAATTTCTAGGACTAAAGATCTTGATTTGGAATGACTCGAAATACTTGTTAATGGAATAATATCTAGTAAGACCAACGGTTAGGCTTCTTTCCAACGGTTAGGCTTCTTTTGAAACAAACCTACACAATGGAGCATAGTGCAGTGGTAGAGTCGGATGAATTGTAAATGATCTACAGAAGATACTTCTAATGGAATGGAATCACGCGTTGTCGAACGATTCGACAGACCCACTCATAAAAATAAAAATAGAAGAGGGCGCAAACATTGATTAGGACCAAGTCATTATCTCTGAAACTGGGGTTGTTGTTCCACCAAAAAGTGATGAGTTGGGGGATTCCTAACTCATCCAAGTTCAAATGGCCCCTAATCTTCTTGCATAAAGTCTGCATCGGTAGAATTGGAATGATGAGCAATTGGATTGGAGTAAATTGGAATACAAAAAAATAAGTATTGTACAGAAACAGAAAAATAACTACTTGTTTTGCCAGGCCGGTTATACGAAGAAAGGCCTATTTTACAATGAAACTTACCAACTTCGTTTTTGAAACTCCGGCTTACAAATACAAGAACAAGAATAGGTACTAGATCCATGTGACTTACTATTCGATTTGATTTGGTTGGGTCAGGTTGGAGTTTTTAGCCAGGCTCATGTTATGATTTTGACTTCATAAATTGACTTGGGTATACCAAAGCAAAGGTGTATCACTAAATCTTTGATCATGGACAAGAAAAGAGGAAAACGTCGTATGTCATTCACACACGAAGATTAATGAAGAAGAATGGCTTTGTTTATCCGAGATTTGAAAATGATCCGATTGGATCCATTGGAATAAATTCTTGTTTTCGTTTTCATGCCCGAGGGATCGATCTCCGTGAGCATGTGGGAATGATTCCATTTCTATGGACCAATCAACCGGCCAGCCACAAGCAAGCATTAATTAGGAAATGAAAACTATACAAAAAGGTATAGGGCTATACGGACTCGAACCGTAGACCTTCTCGGTAAAACAGATCAAACTGATTATTGTCGAAATGATTCGAACTGTTTCAAAGACCCAACATGCATTTTTTTTGCATTGGGCTCTTTCATTAACTGATAGAAAGATCAGCTCGTTCACCATATTTTTTCTTGACAGGAAGATAACGAGATGGCTCCATGTGCTCTGATTCATTATTTGTATTCTGATTCAGGAGCAATACCAAAGTGTTTCAAAGAAGGGTTACCTTGACGTAGGTCTGCCTCCGGCCTAGATCAACCTGACGTTAAATGGAGTCTCTATCGCTCCGCTCCAAGAGTCAAATATGATACTTCATACACCTTAAAGTTCATAGGACGAAAAGAG